GTTCCAGATCCAAGTGGTAGTATCGGGTCCTTTAGCTATTGTTCTTGAGAAATGACCGGGTTTGGCCCATTCCTCGAAAGAAGTTTTGATGGGATCCCTATCTACTAAAATTTTTACTTCTGGTTCCGGCGAACGAATAATCATTGAGTCCTCCTCTTTCCGGACAACACATACAAAGAGACCTGCCAACAATCCAGCAATTAGTGAACTTATGAGAGATGTTTAGAATTCTTTTCTATCTCCCATCTATCGAGTTTCTTTAGTTATTCACTAGAACAATTATGATCTGGGGGTCGATCCAGGGCAAGTGTTCGGATCTATTATGACATAACCACAAGGCGCTCAATGGACGCTTATGGTCTTTAAATTGCTACAAAAACCTCTTTTGCTATTTTAATTACAAGTTCCTAGATTTAACTACTTTTTTGTTACGAAGTCATTGGTCATTACATTATTACGAGACATGCCACTATCTATATTGAATTTAGGCATTGAAGGGTATCTTGGTTATTCAAAGGTATTTTTTTTATTCGTATTCGTTTTCTTTAAAAAGAGAGAAAAGAGATTATTCTCTATTAATTCTTGTCTATATATGTTTATTTCTATGAACTACCAAATGAAAGGGAAGACTCTTTGAATGATTTGAATGAAAGGGGTATAATGAAATTCATGAAAATTTTGGATTGGTTCTTCACAGAGAAAGGATCTATTTTATTTGACTGACTGATTAGGAAAAGAAAAAAAAGTAATTAGAAGAAATGAATTCTAAGAAAGAAAGAGAAAATAAAACAAATAGTTAAACCAACTAACTACTAATAAATAATAAAAAACAAAAAAGAAAATACTCTTATCTTATTTCTTATTCAAAACGCCTTGTGATCTTCAACCAATTTTGCGCTTCAATATAATTTCCAGGAGTAAGTGCTATAGCTTGTTTCCAATACTCGGCGGCTTGATCGAACCAAGCCGCCGCAATTTCAGAATACCCCTGTCGAATGGCCTGCTCTCCTCGGTAATGACAGATCACGGCCATATTATTAAAAGCTTGGGGTAAGAAAGGATTTCGTTCTAGTGCTCGAAAATAATATTCCAAAGCTTTTGTGTGTTCGCCATTACTTGTGTGAATAAGCCCTATATTATAGAGTATATAACTTCGATCATAGGGATCAATTTCTAGTCGCATAGCTTCATAATAATTCTGTAAAGCCTCTGCATAATTTCCTTCCGATTGAGCAGACATCCGTTACGGTCGTCATTCGATTCAAAGAATCTCCGTTTCAGAACCATACGTGAGATGTTCATCTCATATGGCTCCTCCCCTCCCTTCTATGCATAATTGAGAATAGCATATACAATCAAAAAGGAATGAAAAACTCTCATTATGAATTAAGCGGGGCTAGTGTTTTTAAAAGAAATCTCTAGCCAACCTTCCTGAAAAAGATCTTTTCTTAGCATCAAACATGTTGATACTAGATAAAAATGTTAACCCAAACAATTTCTTTGTCTTCAACGTCCCTTAATTTGTAGGAATTAGTCACCTCAACAGTCTTTGCTGGTTATATGGGTATCCAAAGTACGAAGGAGATGGATATTTGTTGTCCTAACCATTCTTCTTAGTCCCGATCCCACAAAGGAAAAAGGAAAAAATTGAACAAAGTTTTTTTGTGTTGTTGATTCCTAAGCGTAGGACTTCTTCCTCTATGCTGCCTATTGGTACTAGTGAAGTATGGTTAACCTGTAATACAGAGTTCCAAATAAAATAACTAGGTATAACCTTTCGCTCAATGCTAAAATCGACAATTGAATCATCTGAGGCTGCATTAGTCGGGGATACACGACAGAAGGAATTGTTTTTTTTTTTAGTTATAAACTTCACCTTCAACAAACGTCGAGTTATTTCAAATCTTTCTATCCTAACTAATGTGTTTTCTCCTAAGACTTGAATTGAAATGGGAAAAAAAAATCAAATCACACCATCTCTGTAATAGTTAAATGCTTCTTTTTCTCCTGAAGTTGTTGGAATTATTCGTAATAAAATATTGGCTACAATTGAAAAAGTCTTATCAATAAAATTTCCAGTTATTCGGGATCTAGGCATAGATAATAATGCATTTTAGGATTTTTTTTAATTAGTTCGGGTGAGAATCCCACAAAAAAGTAATTTTAGAATACGAAATAACATAAAATCAGAATCAACTAAAAAAAAGATCGACTGATCGATCGTGCGGGCCCTTCCAGTCCATTGATTTAAACTGGTGGTATAGATATTTAAAAAAGACGGAAAGCAGTTTTTACAAACATAAATAAATATCTTTATTCTTTTGAATAATTAATAAACAATTTTTTACAAAAACAAAACAAAATTCGCTTTATCCCGCAGTCCGGAGTGAAAGGTCTTTATTTCACTAAACGTTTTGGATTTTGTTATAGTTAGTAGTTAGAATTGATTGTAATTGTAGTATCATACTTATATCAACAATCGAATATGAATAACTCGCGATTCACTCGTTTTTTCGGTCATAATCATTATGTAGGAGAGATGGCCGAGTGGTTCAAGGCGTAGCATTGGAACTGCTATGTAGACTTTTGTTTACCGAGGGTTCGAATCCCTCTCTTTCCGTATCTTCATCTAATTTATGAATGTTACTGACCACAATGTTTCAAATCCCATAAGAATGAATACCCTTAGAGTTTATTCGAAAAGTTTATTCGGTTGCCCTTTCTTAATAGAGAAAATGCTAGAAAGTATGAACAGGGAAAGAAAATATCCCTATCATTGATATATGAATGGGAGAAAAATCCCTCCACAAAACTCTTATCTCGGTCTAGGCGAGAGGGAACAAAAGAAAATTGTCCGAACCCTTCTTGTTTCTTGTTTTAGCTCGATTTACGTCTGACGAGAATAATATTCTACGACTAGCAATTCATTTATTTTCAAGCCAACGCATTTACTATCTATTATTTGATTGACCAACCCCTTATATTCGAATGGGTGAAGAGTCAAATGCGTTGGCAATTCCTCCGGGGAAGATGAATCAAGATAATTTTGAATCATAGTTTTAGATTTTTCTTCATCCCACGCTGTAATAATATCCCGGGGCTTACAGCGATAACTTGGTATATTTACTATACGACCGTTTACTAAAATATGTCTATGATTAACTAATTGTCGGGCTCGAGGAATAGTTGACGCCATGCCCAATCGAAAAAGGATGTTATCCAAACGCATTTCAAGTAACTGCAGTAAAACCTGACTTGTTGACCCTTTGGCTTTTGCGGCGATACGGACGTATTTAAGTAATTGTCGTTCTGTAAGACCATAATGAAAACGCAATTTTTGTTTTTCTTCTAAACGAATACGATATTGAGATTTTTTACCGGAGCGCGATTGATTTCTAAGATCGCTCCCGATTCTAGGCCTTTTATTAGTAAGTCCTGGTAAAGTCCCTAGACGCCGTATTTTTTTGAAACGAGGCCCTCGGTAACGTGACATAAAGACTCCTTATTTTATTTTTATTGAAATTTCATAAATTCAAATTAAAACTGAACTAAAGGATAAGTGAGGCAAAATTGACCGAAGCATTATACTACTTATACTCCAAAGAATAATGAGAAAGAATACTGGGAAAAAATAAGGAGATGGATTATATCCATCTCCGAATTGTATATATACAAATAATATTTATCCTTTACTTGCTCTTGATTTGTTTTGTAAAGATTTAATTCCTCTAACTTTTATTCATCTTTTAGTTATAGAAGTTTTGACTAAAAAATAATTATTGTTCTTTGGAACAAAGGAAAGAAGTGTTGTTAATATTCTTTGATTTCAAAAAGACATTATCAATCATGTAAAAAATCAAACAAATCGAGTAAAGCCAGCTATCGGAGTCGAACCGATGACCATCGCATTACAAATGCGATGCTCTAACCTCTGAGCTAAGCGGGCTTACATAATCTAAATTGTACATGCATAGGAATTCAATAAACTACTGAAATCTTAGCTATTAACTTTTATATTCATAATTAATATGAATAAATAGAAAAAAAAATGGAAAAAACAGAAAATAATCGATCGTTCAAGTATTACAAATTACACGAGACAAATGATAGACAGAAAAGGATATATAATATATGCGGTATATAGATAGTTATATTGAATTGCAGGTACAGAAATGATAAAATCATTGCGGATTAGACCAAATTATGGGTCTCGGATAGCTATATTAATTAAGAAAAAATTAAAATTAATAAACTTTGAATCTAAAAAAAAGGGGGGATATGGCGAAATCGGTAGACGCTACGGACTTAATTGGATTGAGCCTTGGTATGGAAACTTACTAAGCGATAACTTTCAAATTCAGAGAAACCCTGGAATAAAAAATGGGCAATCCTGAACCAAATCCTGTTTTCCGAAAACAAACAAAGATTCATAAAGAAAGAAAAAACAAACGCCAGAAAAAAAAAGGATAGGTGCAGAGACTCAATGGAAGCTGTTCTAACAAATGAAAAAAAAAAAAAGAATTCTTTCTGAAAGAAAGAAAGGATAAAGTAAAGAATAATCCATATATATATTTAGGTAATAAAATACTATCTAAAATGATTAATGACGATTCCAATTTGTATTTTTTTATATTCATATGAATAATCGTATTAATAATCGGAAAAATGGTTTTGAATCAATTCCGAGTTCAACAATCCAAGTTGAGGAAACGATCAAATATTAATTGATCAAATCATTCACTTCAGAGTCTGATCTGATAAATAACTGATTAATCGAACGAGAATAAAGATAGAGTCCCATTCTACATGTCAATATCGACAACAAGGAAATTTATAGTAAGAGGAAAATCCGTCGACTTTAGAAATCGTGAGGGTTCAAGTCCCTCTATCCCCAGGCCTCTTTGACTTCGTAAGTTTTAATCCGAGTAATTTTTTTTAGTGTTAATCATTCCAACTTCTAATGGGGATTCTTTTGCTTTGTTTTGCTCAATTTCGATTTG